TATCTCCTAGACGCCGTAGAGAATTGACAATTTTCATGTCTTTCAATTCTCGTACTCGTAATTGGAAAGTTACGGAAGGAGATCCATCATTTTGCAATGAAAACAACATAAAAAACTCTGGACAATTTCGAAATCAGACCAAGCGTCTTAATACATATGCCAAAAAATTCATTATTGGCCCACCATTGATTACAAGATTTAGCTTTTATGAATCGCTATTGGTTTGATACGAATAATGGCAGTCGTTTCAGTATGTTAAGGATACAGATGTATCCACAATTCATTTAGAGTTACTTAATAGCCTATTTCTTATACTATATCTCTATCCTCTAAAATTCTCGAGCCGAAAGATGGATGCATATGCTGTGTTTCATTTTGCTAAATGATATCAATTAAACGGTGTATCAATTCTATAAATTGCATATAGCAATAAATAAATCAGCAAAATTCTTTTATTTTAGATAGAAGAAATGTTTCTTCTATCTAAAATAAAAGAATGTACCCTTATATCCAAATCCAATTTGCATCGAGAAAATAAATCCAAATTCCAGATTCCAGCAGTAGATGAATAATTGCAAATTTTTGTGTGTACAAGATTTGAATAACTTCAAAATAACTGACATAATTTTTGATTTTTCCTGATCAGAAAAATACATGAAAAAGAAAGGAGGTAGAAAAATTTTTTGATTTATGGTTAAAGAAGAAAAACAAGAAAACAGGGGTTCTGTTGAATTTCAAGTATTCAGTTTCACCAATAAGATACGGAAACTTGCTTCACATTTGGAATTACACAAAAAAGATTTTTCATCGGAAAGAGGTCTACGAAGACTTTTGGGAAAACGTCAACGTTTGCTGGCTTATTTGGCAAAGAAAAATAAAGTACGTTATAAGAAATTAATCAGTCGGTTGGATATTCGGGAGAAGTAATTTAATCGTTGGATTTTTTTTATTTTATTAGTAGTCTTATAGTAGTCTTAGATTTTGCATTTTGATGAGCCTCGTTTTGAGGAATTCATGGAATAATGAATTAAGGAAAAAAGAATAAAAACAAGGATACATAAGATAAAAAAAAGAATAAATAAGATGATATTCGACCTCCCCCTACATATTTTATTTCTTCTCCTATACAAAAACCAACAAGACCTACTCCATTGATAATTCCATCAATGACACCTTTATCGAAAAAAAGCGTTAGTTCGGCTAATCCTCTTATACCCAAAATAAAGACCTTAGTATAGAAAACATCTATATAACCACGATTATATGACCAACTGTATATCTTTTTTTTTACTTGATCCAAAAAGAGGTTTTTGGGATTCCCTTTTACAAGGGAATTTATAAAATTCAAATTCTGAAAAAAAGAATAAGAGGATCCATAGAATATATATGCTATGAATAGACCAAAAATAGCTAAACTTACAGAAGAAATTGCATTAGTGAGAAATTCATATGAATTTATAGAAGAATTCGAACTTTCTTCTAAAAAGTTTATTGAAGGAGTTAGCCACTTTGATAATATGGCTAATTCCGATATTCCATTATTAATTACTCCATTATCAAAATGGATTCCTATGATTCCAATGAACAAAGTAAAAAGAAGTAATATAAGAAGAGGAAATAGCATAGTATTTCCCGTTTCATGAGGATAGACTAAAATGTTTTTAGCCCCAAAAGGAGTCCTAAAGGATCCTATCCTATTTCTCACATTACTGGGGATTTGGGATATATTTTGCGAAAAAAAAGAAACTCCACTCTTCATTGTTGATAAAACAAAATCCCTATTAACCTCTTTGGACATGCTTTTTCCCCATAAGGATATTGAATACAACGAGCCCTCTTTAGTACTACTATAATTTTGAAAATGAACACGCAAATACCCATCAAAAGTAAGTAAATATATCCGAAACATATAAAATGCAGTTAATCCTGCAGTAAAAGAGGCTATTATTCCAAAAAAAGGTGAATACAACCAACTATTACTAAGGATTTCATCTTTGGACCAGAAGCAAGCAAGAGGTGGAATACCACAAAGAGAAAGTGTACCACATAAAAAAGTAGTTCGTGTAATTGGAACGTATTTTCTTAAACCACCCATAAGAACCATATTCTGACTTTTATCTGGTGAATACCCAACAAGAGGCTCCATTGAATGAATAACGGATCCGGATCCCAAGAACAATAAAGCTTTCGAATAAGCATGAGTGATCAAATGGAATAGAGCAGCTTGATAAGAACCTATACCTAGAGCTAACATCATATAACCCAATTGAGACATTGTAGAATAGGCTAAGCTTCTTTTAATATCTCTCTGAGCAAGAGCTAAAGTAGCTCCTAAGAAGAGTGTTATTGCACCTATTAAAGAAATGAAACTCATTATCAAAGGCAGGGATATGAAAAGAGGAAGAAGTCGAGCTATAAGAAAAATCCCCGCAGCAACCATAGTTGCTGCGTGTATAAGAGCCGAAATGGGAGTGGGCCCTTCCATAGCATCGGGTAACCATATGTGAAGAGGGAATTGTGCGGATTTTGCAACTGCACCAAGAAATAAAAAAAAAGCACACAAAGTAGTAAGTAAAGAATTCATCCCATTATTAGGAATCCAGTTATTAGCTATTTTGAACAAATCCCGAAATTCTAAACTGCCTGTTATCCAAAAAAATCCTAAAATTCCTAATAACAGACCAAAATCCCCTACACGATTAGTTACAAAAGCTTTTTGACAAGCACTCGCTGCAATTGGCCGTGTAAACCAAAAGCCTATCAATAAATAGGAACACATTCCCACAAGTTCCCAAAAAAAATAAATTTGTACCAAATTGGAACTAGTAACCAACCCCAACATAGAAGTATTAAAAAAACTTATATAAACAAAAAATCTCAAATATTCTTCATCGTGAGACATATAATCGTCACTATAAATAAGAACCAAGATTCCTACAGTAGTAATTAGTATTAACATAATAGAAGTAAGGGGATCAATGAAGTATCCAAATTCTAAAGAAAAATCATTATTGATGGTCCAAGACCATAGATATTGATAGATAGAACTTCCATTTATTTGTTGAATAGATAGATGAACTGAGAATACCAGAGCTATACTTAAGAGTAAAATACTAGGAAAAGCCCATATGCGACGAAGATTTTTTGTTACTGTCGGAATAAGAAAAAGTCCAAACCCCATTGACATAATAACAGGAAGTGGAAGAAGAGGGATTACCCAGGCATATTGATATGTATGTTCCATAAGAAAAAAATATGTATAGCAATTTTTAGTTGAAATTGAAAGTTCAATTTGTCTATAAAATAAAATAATTGTTTCCGATTCACCAAACCTATTCTTATCTTTTTCTAAAGGAATTAAAAAAACAAAATAAGAATAAGAAAAAATACTGGAATTCTGAATTTTTCAAAATTTGTCTCATTGAAATATTCAAAAATGTGGAATGGGTTTAATTACTTAAATTCAAAAAGTTAATCAAAGAATTTAGTTATCTAGTTCTTAGCTAAAAAAAGCTATTTATTAAAATAAAAAAAGATTGAATCATATAACTTTCTATTCATTTTTGTATTTCTTTCTGGTAAAATGAAATAGCTCTCTTGTTTCCTAACTGATTGATAGAATTCCAAAGAAAACCTCTATTTTTAGGAAATTCTCGAATATTTCTTACTTCATATAAAAGGAAATCCTAATGACTAGAATTATCTAAGTTTTAGAATGTCTTGTTTAAGAGATTAAGTTTTTTTTACTTTGATTGGAATTCAATGATGGAATACTGTTCTGAACTTAATTAACTATTTGATTGAATTTTACCTTCTTTTTATCTCCCCTTCTTATATGAGAGCTTATTCCCCATACCGTATATTTATATATGGAGTATATTTGATATATAAATTGATTTAAATAGAAAACCTTTGTATATAATATATTTTTGTCTATATTCTATATTATTAAAACAAAATCGAAAAAAATATATATAATACGGTAAAAAACTCTTGTCTTATTCACTTTAGACAAAATCAAAATAAAGTAAAAAAATTATAATTTTAGTATAAATACTAAGAAAAAACAGAAAGAAGGATTAATTTGCGACAATAGATGTCTTTCACATACAACTAGAAAAAAAAAAGAATCTCCTTTTTGAATGGCAGTTCCAAAAAAACGTACTTCGATGGCAAAAAAACGTATTCGTAAAAATATTTGGAAAAAAAAGACTTATTTTTCCATAGTAAAGTCTTACTCTTTAGCAAAATTAAGATCATTTTCTAGCGGCAACGAGCATCCAAAACCAAAAGGTTTTCTGGGCAACAAACAAACAAATAATCTGGTTTTGGAATAATCTGAATTGACCTATGCCAATCAAATCTGAATTATTTAATATGAATAAATAGCTCGGATTAATTAATGAATGTACTTGATATGTGTATGTGTCGAATTCCTCGGTACAATCTTCTTAGAACTAATCCCTCTGTTATTGTTCTATAGAACAAAAGTTTTTGGTATATTGTGTCTTCAGTATTCTTTTCCTATCAAAGAACTTTTGATAATAGAATCCTCCTAAAAAAAATAGGAGGATTCTATTATCAAAAGTACAGTATTCTTGCAATAGGACTTACAACCTCTACCTATCTTATCTCTTATCCAAAATTCACAAAGTATTTAATGATGAAATTCTAATGTTCCTAAATTCTATGGATTCTCCCAATCTCGACGATTTGCGAGAAAATAACTATTATTCTTTTAAGTGAACTTTTATTTCAAGTTAGCCGCCATGGTGAAATTGGTAGACACGCTGCTCTTAGGAAGCAGTGCTCAAGCATCTCGGTTCGAGTCCGAGTGGCGGCATTCTCGAAAAAGAATACAATAGATTAGAAAATAGATTCAATTCGAAATTTCCAATTTTGTAATGGACCTTCTCCTTATGCTATTCCCAACTTTAGAACATATACTAACTCATATCTCTTTCTCAACTATTTCAATTGTAATTATGATTCATTTGATAACCTTATTAGTTCGTGAACTTAGGGGATTACGTGATTCGTCAGAAAAAGGAATGATAGCTACTTTTTTCTCTATAACAGGATTCTTAGTTTCTCGTTGGGTTTCTTCGGGACATTTTCCGTTAAGTAATTTATATGAGTCATTGATCTTCCTTTCATGGGTTCTGTATATTCTTCATACTATTCCTAAGCTACAGAACTCTAAAAATGGTTTAAGCACAATAACTATGCCAAGCACTATTTTCACGCAAGGCTTTGCCACATCAGGTCTTTTAACTGAAATCCATCAATCTACAATACTAGTACCCGCTCTACAATCTCAGTGGTTACTGATGCATGTCAGTATGATGTTACTAAGTTATGCAACTCTTTTGTGCGGATCCTTATTATCCGCCGCTCTTCTAATCATTATATTTCGAAAGAATTTCGATTTTTTTTCTAAAAAGAAAAAAAATGTTTTAAGTAAAACGTTTTTCTTTAGTGAGATTGAATATTTCTATGCAAAAAGAAGTGCTTTAAAAAACACTTTTTTTCCTGCATTTCAAAATTATTACAAATATCAATTAACTGAGCGTTTGGATTCGTGGAGTTATCGTGTCATTAGTCTAGGGTTTACCCTTTTAACCGTAGGCATTCTTTGTGGAGCAGTATGGGCTAATGAGGCATGGGGATCCTATTGGAATTGGGACCCTAAGGAAACTTGGGCTTTTATTACCTGGACCATATTTGCAATTTATTTACATAGTAGAACAAATAAAATTTGGAAGGGTACGAATTCTGCACTTGTAGCTTCGATAGGATTTCTTATAATTTGGATCTGCTATTTTGGTATCAATCTGTTAGGAATAGGTTTACATAGTTATGGTTCATTTACATAAGTATCTAAATGATTACATAACATAAAACCCTTTTTTTTATGAAGGTTTTTTTTCCATTTTTGTTTGATTTGAGAACCCCTTGAGCGTCTTTTCATTTCAAAGGGTTCTCAAAAATTCGAGATAGATCTAATTAGACTTTTTAGCTTTTTTCTGAATTTTTTGGGTTTTCAACTATAGGAATATAGAGTGGACTAGTTAAAAAAAGAAAATCCTATTTAGGATAATAATTGGATAAGAGAGCCTCCACCCTATCAACGGATAGCGAGAGAACAAAATCTGGATAAATACCAATTCCTATTACTGGTAAAAAGATACAGATTAAAAGAAAGAGTTCTCGTGGTCCAGAATCCAAAAAATTTTCGTTTGGAATATTAAATAGCTTGTATCCATAGAACATCTGGCGTAACATAGATAATAAATAAATAGGAGTTAATATCATTCCAATTGCCATTAGAAAAGTAATTAGCATTTTTGGCATTAACATAAATTTAGGACTAGTAATTAGTCCGAAAAATACTACTAATTCCGCAACAAAACCGCTCATCCCTGGCAAGGCAAGAGAAGCCATTGAAAAGCTACTAAACATGGTAAAAATTTTCGGCATTGGGATAGATATTCCCCCCAATTCTTCGAGATAAACAAGACGCATTCTATCACAAGCCGTCCCCGCCAAGAAAAAAAGTGTAGCACCGATAAATCCATGGGATAATATTTGTAAAATAGCTCCATTTAGTCCAATGTTGGTTATGGAACCAATCCCTATAATTATGAAACCCATGTGGGATACGGAGGAATAGGCTATTCTTTTCTTGAAATTTCTTTGACCAAGAGAAGTTGAAGCTGCATAGATTATTTGCACCGCTCCTATTATTACCAACCAGGGGGAAAATAGATAATGAGCATGAGGTAACAATTCCATATTGATCCGAATCAATCCGTATGCTCCCATCTTTAATAGGATTCCCGCTAAAAGCATACATGTACTATAATGTGCTTCTCCGTGGGTATCCGGTAACCATGTATGTAGAGGTATAATCGGCAATTTAACAGCATAAGCAATAAGGAAGCCAAAATAAAGTAGTATTTCCAATGTTGCAGGGTATGATTGGTTAATCAATCTTTCCAAATCTAATTTTGGTTCGTTGTAACCATATAAGCCCATACCCAGAACTCCGATTAAGAAAAAAATGGAACCACCTGCAGTATACAAAATAAACTTGGTAGCTGAATACAGACGCCTCTTTCCCCCCCATATGGATAAAAGTAAGTAAACAGGAATTAATTCTAACTCCCACATGATAAAAAAAAGTAAAAGGTCTCGTGAAGAGAATAATCCTATTTGACCACTATACATTGCTAGCATCAGGAAATAGAATAATCGTGAATTCCGGGTAACTGGCCAAGCTGCTAAAGTAGCTAAAGTAGTGATAAATCCTGTCAATAAAATAGATCCTAATGAAAGTCCATCGATTCCTAATCTCCAGTGGAAATCGAAAACATCTATCCATTTAGAATCCTCCTTTAATTGGATTAAGGGATCTTCCAATTGGAAATGATAACAGAATGCATAAGTCATTAGAAGGAATTCTAATAAACAAATAGATATAGTATACCACCTAATGATTTTGTTTCCTTTATGAGGTAAAAAGAAAATTAATGAACCCGCAAATATCGGCAAAAGAACAAGTATTGTTAACCAAGGAAAATAACTCATGATAAAGTAATAAAGACAAGATACGTTTTGACCAGAAAAGCCCATGCTCGATTGTTTCGAGCACAGGCTTCTTCGGTAAAGAGGAATCAGACGATTCAAGTGGAGTTTTTTGTAACGTATCAATAAGATAGAGCCATGCTGCGAGTTGTTTCAGGCCCTAAATAAACGCGGACACTTAAAAAATCTGTTGGGCAGGCGGATTCGCATCTCTTACAACCCACACAATCTTCGGTTCTCGGCGCGGAAGCAATTTGCTTGGCTTTACATCCATCCCAAGGTATCATTTCTAACACATCTGTTGGACAAGCTCGTACACATTGAGTGCATCCTATACATGTATCATAAATTTTTACAGAATGTGACATTGGATCTATAAATTTTTCTTTTCAACATAAAATTTTTCGATCTGGTAAAAAGAAAATTAGTACTATATAAGTTAGATGTATTGTAGACACCAGACGAAACAATGGTTTATACAAACTTTAACAAAGAATTCTTAATCTGTTTGTGAGAAAGCATGAAAAGAGCCAAGAGACTTGAATTTAAGGCTTCAACAGTCATAATTATACGAATTCTACATACTAATTCCAATTAGTCAATTTATTGGCTATCATCTTTTCAGTATAAATTATTGCAATATTCAAATTGCAATATCAATGAATTGAAAAAATGCAATATCCAAAAAAATGCAATTTAATGTTCCATATTATTATATATGCACCTTTGTTTAAAAGATTCTATGTCTAATTATTCAAAAAATTAGATTGATTGATACGAGTGGATTTCCTGTTACGATGGATGGAAGAAAGAATGGATAGTCCAATAGCTGCTTCAGCAGCCGCGAGGGCTATAACAAAAATTGTGAAAATGTCTCCTTTTAATTGGCGACTATCAAATAGATCAGAAAATGTTACGAGATTTAGATTAATTGAATTCAGTATAAGTTCAAGACATATTAGAGCTCTAACCATGTTTCGGCTTGTGATCAATCCATAGATACCAATCGAAAATAAATAGACACTCAAAAAAAGTACATGCTCAAACATCATTAACTAACTCCTTATCAATCTCGATTCATTTCAATATGAGGACAAGAATTGAACCGATTCAATTAATTAGAAAAGAACAATTACGCAACAAAAGAAAAAAGAAGGTATTTGTTGTGTTGGCAGTAGATGGGTTTTACTAAATCCAAATTCTGATTCTTTAGTTATTTATTTTACATTTGAAATTCTAAGAATTTTGATTCATTCTAAGTATTTCTTATTGGCGAGCCATAGTAATTGCACCTATTAAGGAAACTAGAAGAATTAGGGAAATGAGTTCAAACGGAAGATAAAAATCGGTTGCTAAATGAATCCCAATTTGTTGAACGTTATTTATGATACCCTGTTCTACTATTTGGTTTGATCTTGTAGTCCAAAGAATTCCATACCATGACGTATCTGGGATAGTAGTCATTAGTGAAAAAGGAATAGTTATACAAACGAGTAAAGTAAACCCATCTCCAATAGTTGAATAATTCGTATCTTTAGACCATTCTGAGCCGTTTACAAACATTACAGCAAATAGGATCAAGACATTTATGGCTCCCACATAAATAAGAAGTTGTGCAACAGCTACAAAGTAGGAATTCAATAAAAAATAGAATAAGGATATACAAACAAGAACTAATCCCAGCGAAAAGGCAGAATAAATTGGGTTGGTAAGTAATACTACTCCTAGACCCCCTAGTAGAAGAACAAATACCCCAAATAGCACAAGAATCTCATGTATTGGTCCAGGTAAATCCATTATGGATAAGAAAAAGTTAATAGTATAAAATTTTTCATGAACTGACTAAAACTAAACGATTCAAGGAAGGAAAAAGAGATTAGGATATTTTTTTGTATATTGTATATAAGTTGTATAGTTAGAAATTACATCATGAAAATCTACTCTCATTTTAAATCCGGAATAATTTGCAATAAGCAGTAGTTATTATTTTTTCTTTATAGTTAGTAAAAAACTATTCGATTAAAAAAACCTAGTACCTAGTAATCAGTAATCGTTCTTAAATTCCAAGATTTTTCTTCCTCTATTTTACTTCGAGGCGAATTCCTAATTGTTTGAATTGTGTAATCTCCCATTATGGAGATTGGTAACCTACTCAAAGCAATTTGATTGTAATTTAATTCATGACGATCATAAGTAGAAAGTTCATATTCTTCAGTCATTGATAAACAGCTTGTCGGACAGTATTCAACACAATTACCACAAAATATACAAACTCCGAAATCAATACTATAATTAAGCAATTGTTTCCTTTTAACATCCTTTTCGAATCTCCAATCCACAAGGGGTAGATCTATCGGACATACGCGAACACATACTTCACAAGCAATACATTTATCAAATTCAAAGTGTATTCGCCCCCGGAAACGCTCGGATGTAACTGATTTTTCATAAGGGTAGTGAATTGTTATAGGTAAACGATTTGTGTGGGATAAGGTAATTATGAAACTTTGACCAATGTATCTTGCGGCGCGTATTGTTTGTTGACCATAACTAATCAACCCAGTTATCATAGGGAACATATTTGAAATATCGATGAAAAAGGTATGTTTCTTTCTCTTGTTTGAAAGAACTTTTGTGTTGAAGATATTCTTACTGTTATTGTATTATCTTATTTATATTTATAGTGAAACTAGTTGAGAAGAAGTTGTTAGTAAGAGATTGCCCAGAGAAATAGGTAAAAGAAATTTCCATCCAAGATTTAATAACTGATCCATTCTCATTCTGGGTAAAGTCCATCTTATTGTGATAGAAATGAAGAGAAAAAAATAAGCTTTAGTTAATGTAATAAGGATACTCATTATCATTTCCAAAATTCCAACCATTTTATTCATTTGGAAAAATCCAAAAAGGGGTATATAGGGGATAGAAAAATTCCACCCGCCTAAGTAAAGAATAGTTACAAATAAAGAGGAAACTAATAAATTTAGGTAAGAAGCAAGATAAAATAAACCATATTTAATACCGGAATATTCGGTTTGATAACCCGCTACTAATTCTTCTTCTGCTTCTGGTAAATCAAAGGGTAATCTTTCACATTCTGCCAACGAAGAAATTAGAAAAACTAGAAAGCCTATAGGCTGACGCCAAAGATTCCATCCAAAAAGACCATATTTTGACTGTGCTTCAACTATATCAACTGTACTTGAACTGTTAGATAATCATAGTCGATGATAACATCACAGTTCCCACCGCTATTTCAAAACCGTACATGAAACCTTAGCTTCATACGGCTCCTCTATGATCAGAAAAAGGAAAGGATTGTTCCATTTTGGTATTATCCCCTGTGCGTAGATAGAGTTAGGTAAGATAAAATTGATTGGAAAGCCCTAAATTAGACCAAAGCAATTCCGTCTGCTCGAATAATAAAAAAGCGCTTCCGAATTGATCTCCCCCTTTATGTAATAAAATGAAAATTTTTCTTTGTTCAGTAATAACTTATTATTGGAATAAAACACTCGTTATAGCAATTAATAAATGGAAAGAATTGGGCATTAGTTCATGAGAAATTTTGTATGAATATGGATAAAGGAAGGAAAGAATAAATAAGGATTCTTTTTTTATTGCATTCCATATCTTTTGTCCTATTCTTCTTTCCCTGGGAAGGGAATACTTAAAAAGAAAAAAGAAATAAAGGGTTAATTCGTTCTTGATAGCCATTTCTTTAACAAGTGAATGGGAACATACTCTGGATCGGAATCCGAAGAAAGTACTACTTGATCATTTCCACTAATTTCAAGTCCTTATTATGATTCCTTTTAGAAGAAAAAATGTCTAATGATTTTGATTCTCTCATTACTAATCCTTTATGTACTTTAGTGTTCCTAATCCCTCACTAACTTTTGATGGATTCCCTTATGGTTATAAGTTTTAGTAATAACTAAAAATATTCAAGTAATGGAATTCCATACCGCGAATCCTTTATTCTTGCCCGCTTCAAGATATGATGACTAATCAAACAATCTCAACCTTGGGGTAAAGAGTTTACACTGCTTATGTTTAGTTCAACTTTTTTCTTGTACGTAGGAAATGAGATTTTTTCTTTTTACTGCAAATTAATAAGCAGTTTTGTTTCACTCATATAGCTATCTAGTTTAACTTATCAACCTGAATGCAGAATAAGAAAAGGAACATTAAGTATTCAATATATTTTCTAGGAAAAAGCTCCTATTTTAACGAATCGCACGTAGAGATATTGCTAGCACACAAAAAGTTAATGGTATTTCATAACTAATAGATTGAGCAGCTGCTCGTAAAGCGCCTGAAAAAGAATATTTATTATTTGAGCTATATCCTGCCATAAGAAGACCAATAGGAGCAACACTTGAAATGGCAATCCATAAAAAAATCCCAATACTAAGATCAGCTAAAACAAAACGATATCCAAAAGGGATAACTAAAAAACTTAATAAAATGGATATGACTGCTATAGAGGGTCCAATGCTAAATAAAGGAATATTTCCTCGGGACGGGAGGATATCCTCTTTAAAAATTAGCTTAGTTCCATCTGCTACAGCTTGAAGCAGTCCCAGGGGGCCAGCATATTCAGGACCAATACGTTGTTGTATCGACGCGGATACTTCTCTTTCTAACCACACAATTACGAGTACTTGTATTGTGATTCCCAGTAGGAGGGTCAAAATGGGTAGAATCCATATCATTCCATAGACTTCTTTTAATAATTCCGATTTTGAAAAACAATTGATAGTTTCTACCTCTACCCTATCTATTACCATTTCAACGATCAACTTCCCCCATAATGATATCTATACTACCTAATATCGTCATGATATCAGCCAATTTCATTTTTTTAACTAACTGAGGAAGAATTTGCAAATTAATAAAACCGGGTGGACGAATTTTCCATCTCCAGGGGAAAAGGCTATCATCTCCTACCAGATAAATTCCTAATTCACCTTTTGGCGCTTCTACTCTTACATAAAGCTCTTGCTTTGATAATTCAAAATTGGGCGAAGGTTTTTTACCAAGAAATCGATATTCAAAATCATTCCATTCGGAATTCTTTGCTTTCTTAAAACGTCGGGCTTCTAAATTCTCATAAGGTCCTCCAGGAATTTTGCGTATAGCCTGTTGAATAATTTTTATGGATTCTCCCATTTCACCGATTCGTACTAAATAGCGAGCTAAGGAATCTCCTTCTTTTTGCCATTGGACTTTCCAAGCGAATTGATTGTAAGACTCATAAATATCAATTTTACGAAGATCCCATTGTATTCCAGAAGCTCGTAACATCGGTCCTGATAAGCCCCAATTTACAGCTTCTTCTCCGCTAATAAAACCAACTCCTTCAACTCGTTCTAAAAAAATAGGGTTCCGCGTAATAAGTTGTTGATATTCAACAACTCCTCGTAGAAAATAATCACAGAAATCCAAACATTTATCCATCCATCCATAAGGTAGATCGGCAGCTACTCCTCCGATGCGAAAGTAATTGTGCATCATTCGCATACCTGTAGCAGCTTCAAATAGATCATATATCAACTCTCTCTCTCTAAAAATGTAGAAAAAAGGGGTCTGTGCTCCGAGATCTGCCATAAAGGGTCCAAGCCATAACAAGTGAGAAGCTATACGACTCAATTCTAACATAATTACTCTAATATAACTGGCTCTTTGGGGTATTTGAATATTCTCCAAGAATTCTGGTGCATTCACCGTTATTGCTTCTGTAAACATAGTAGCTAAATAATCCCACCGTGTTACATAAGGCAAGTATTGTATAATAGTTCTGTTTTCCGCGATTTTTTCCATTCCTCTGTGTAAATAGCCTAATATGGGTTCACAATCAATAACATCTTCACCATCGAGAGTAACGATCAGTCGAAGAACACCGTGCATTGATGGGTGTTGAGGACCCATATTGACTATCATAAGATCTTTTCTTGTAAGTGGTAGACTCATAATTCTTTTTTCCTTAATTCATTATTCCATGAATTCCTCAAAACGAGGCTCATCAAAATGCAAAATCTAAGACTACTATAAGACTACTAATAAAATAAAAAAAATCCAACGATTAAATTACTTCTCCCGAATATCCAACCGACTGATTAATTTCTTATAACGTACTTTATTTTTCTTTGCCAAATAAGCCAGCAAACGTTGACGTTTTCCCAAAAGTCTTCGTAGACCTCTTTCCGATGAAAAATCTTTTTTGTGTAATTCCAAATGTGAAGCAAGTTTCCGTATCTTATTGGTGAAACTGAATACTTGAAATTCAACAGAACCCCTGTTTTCTTGTTTTTCTTCTTTAACCATAAATCAAAAAATTTTTCTACCTCCTTTCTTTTTCATGTATTTTTCTGATCAGGAAAAATCAAAAATTATGTCAGTTATTTTGAAGTTATTCAAATCTTGTACACACAAAAATTTGCAATTATTCATCTACTGCTGGAATCTGGAATTTGGATTTATTTTCTCGATGCAAATTGGATTTGGATATAAGGGTACATTCTTTTATTTTAGATAGAAGAAACATTTCTTCTATCTAAAATAAAAGAATTTTGCTGATTTATTTATTGCTATATGCAATTTATAGAATTGATACACCGTTTAATTGATATCATTTAGCAAAATGAAACACAGCATATGCATCCATCTTTCGGCTCGAGAATTTTAGAGGATAGAGATATAGTATAAGAAATAGGCTATTAAGTAACTCTAAATGAATTGTGGATACATCTGTATCCTTAACATACTGAAACGACTGCCATTATTCGTATCAAACCAATAGCGATTCATAAAAGCTAAATCTTGTAATCAATGGTGGGCCAATAATGAATTTTTTGGCATATGTATTAAGACGCTTGGTCTGATTTCGAAATTGTCCAGAGTTTTTTATGTTGTTTTCATTGCAAAATGATGGATCTCCTTCCGTAACTTTCCAATTACGAGTACGAGAATTGAAAGACATGAAAATTGTCAATTCTCTACGGCGTCTAGGAGATAGACAGAATATTTTCAGGAACAAGAAAATCAGAAGAATCTTTTTCTCTATTCACTACCATTCCGCGTCTTCGACTTCTATTAGTTTCTTTTCTTTTTTAATGCAATAGCTATAGTTTGATATAGAATCCATTTCTCAAAGTAATGGAAACCATTCTATTCTCTTATAGGAAATGGTTCGAAAATCGCTATTCCACCTTTTAGGTTTAGGAGTGATACCTGTGAAGATCGTGCATTTCATTCACATTCCGATCCGTTTTTCGAGTCCATGATATAACCAAATTGGATGGATCTTCCACCCGTTTAGCTAAGAAAGAATAGATGCAGAGGTGGATAATAGATCGATATGAAGATCATGAGCTGCTCCATAATGAAACCACCAGTAGTCGCGAATAT